GAATATTAAGTAATAATAGCATGGCACTTTGAATTCGATATAATAAATTTTGTTTTCGAAACATTAGATTATGTATCGAGAGAGTAATATGAGAAAAAGGTATTTCCTATTTTATTATCGGAAGTCCAGTTCAGCGTCACAAACTTTTTTTCACACCAGAGGTCTCTTAAGAATATTTATAGTCTTCTAGAGAGTATAGAGCGAAAAAAAAAGATTCTTTTTTCCTTGGTTTATTTGATCAAACAAAAAAGCAACTTTGGGATTGCTGAATGACAGACAAATCACAGACAAAAAATATAATAAATATATAAAGCAACGGAGCCATCATAGTATTTTTGAATTCCTCCGAAAGGAAGGGTGGTAAGTTGATCATTTACCTATCGGGGTATGATCGATCCTATTTTTTTTGAAGGTAAGGGTCAATGTTATTGTAGAGCCGTATGCAATGGATAATGCCCGTACGGTTGTTCGATTCTATCTTTTTTTTTCTTGTTATTCTTTTATCTTTCTTTTATCTTCCCCTCATCTAGAGAAACCTTTTATTATCTTATATCATCAGGGTAATGATCCATCAACCTGCTGGTTCTTTTTCTGAAGTAGCAACGGGAGAATTCATCCTGGAAGTGGGAGAACTGCTGAAACTACGTGAAACCCTGACAAGGGTTTATGTACAAAGAACGGGCAAACCCTTATGGGTTGTATCCGAAGACATGGAAAGAGATGTTTTTATGTCAGCAACAGAGGCCCAAGCTTATGGAATTGTTGATCTTGTAGCGGTTGAATGACAATAGCCTGGATTTCTCGTCAATTCGTAATTTAAAATTAACCCTGCCGAGTTTCATTTTAATATTCTATGATGAATGATTTTTATTTCCTATTCTATTGAATAAAAGTAATTCATAATCATACGGTTAGGATCGATCTAAACCAGCCCATTATGTATATGATTCAACATGCCAACGATTAAACAACTTATTAGAAATACAAGACAGCCAATTAGAAATGTCACAAAATCCCCCGCACTTCGGGGATGCCCTCAGCGTCGAGGAACATGTACTAGGGTGTATGTGCGACTCGTTCAGATCATGAACTAGAACAAAGGAAAGAGAACAATGTTCAAATATAAATGATCAAATAGGATAGAACGGAAAAATGAACTACATTTCTTTTTTATTATCTAAAAAGATAATAAAATTGATCATATTCCTTTTATTTTGTATGAAATTTATGGTTTCTATTGGTGTAAAACCACTCACCTCAATTCAAGATGAGAAGCAATTCTCCATTGGTAGCAAATGGTTATCCATTAAGCGGAGGAAATCTTAGTTAACATAGACCCCTCTTGCAAGAACGGACTAACAGGGTCAGCTACCCAGCCAACTTTCATAATTAAATACCGTTACTGTATAGGTAGAGCTCGTTGTGAAAGACCTATTACTGGATAATTTATGGGTAGAGCCAAAGAATGTGAACTATACAAGTTAGCAATAACATTGATTAAATGAAGTAAAGGCTCCGGTGTATAGAAAAGACCTCACCGTTTAAGAAGTAACCATAGAAACGATGGAATCCACTATTTATTTATCATGCTATTTTTTTTTTAATACCTAGTATATCGTATTTCGAGGTGAAATGCCTAGAAAAAAATCGTGGTTGGGAAGGTTATAGTAGCCAAAGCCATTGGAATTTTTAGTTTATACATTGGAAAAATCCGTTTTGTTATTAATATACTAGGAAAGGGCCAAAAGAATAACTGAAAGAAAGGAAATCTATTAGTTATTCGTTAAAGTTTCATTTATTCAATGACCAGAATTAGACGGGGATATATCGCTCGGAGACGTAGAACAAAAATTCGTTTATTTGCATCAAGCTTTCGGGGGGCTCATTCAAGACTTACTCGAACTATTACTCAACAAAAAATAAGAGCTTTGGTTTCGGCTCATCGCGATAGGGATAAGCAAAAAATAAATTTTCGTCGTTTGTGGATCACTCGAATAAATGCAGCAATTCGTGAAAAGGGGGTATGCTATAGTTATAGTAGGTTAATAAATGATCTGTACAAGAGACAGTTGATTCTTAATCGTAAAATACTTGCACAAATAGCTATCTCAAATAGGAATTGTCTTTATATGATTTCCAATGAGATCATAAAAGAAGTAAGTTGGAAGGAATCCACCGGTTAAACGGAGTTGCCCGGAGAATGAACTCCGGGAAGGTCGAATAAAAATGAATGAATAGAATATGATAAAATATGAGAAAGTAGTCAAAATAAATATGAATCAACACGTTCAATAAAAAAATTTATTCTTCCCAGATTATTATTTTTTTTCTTACGACACGAGAATTCACTTCGGATTCTTGGATTTTTCCAACAAAAGACCAATCCGCTTTTGAGTTCGGATGGGGATTTGAATTCAAGTGAAGAAAGAGTAAACCTATCTTTTTCTGGCTCTAAGACTAGGAGTTCTAGTGGTCGACTCGGTTCTTTCAAATTGTTTCT